TGATTCGAATCATCCAAAAAAGGTGCCTTTTATCCTTTAATTTAAGGTTTTAAATTTTTTTTATATTATATTTATTTTATTATATATATTAATTATATATTAATTATATTATTATATATATATAATAATATATAATATTATATATTTTTATTATATTATTATTATTATAAAGTTTATATAGTTTATTATATAGTTTATTATATTAATATATATATTAATATAATAATATATATATTTATTAATTTATTAATATATATATATTTATAGTTTTTTTTCTATTCTCTATCTAGAATAGATAGATGCAAATAAATTGCGTCCAATAGGATTTGAACCTATACCAAAGGTTTAGAAGACCTCTGTCCTATCCATTAGACAATGGGCGCCCCTCATTCCTAATTTTCGCATTTTTTTTTTTCATTTTATGAAAAATAGATTACACGGATTTCAGGAATACCATAAAAAGAGGGAAGCATATCCAAATGCATAATGCATCTGCGTATCATATGCAGTTAAGTAATATATAGCGGGTAGCGGGAATCGAACCCGCATCGTTAGCTTGGAAGGCTAGGGGTTATAGTCGACGTTGGTTGATCATTTTTAACATCTCTAATTCAAAACCGAACATGAAAGTTTTGTTTCATTCGGCTCCTTTATGGAAGATAGATGTATTCCCACCAGAGAAAAAAATGAGATCCATAACATCTATGTCAGCCTTTTTTCCGAATGCATCTAAAGCTCCTCGCTTTCTAGATGATCCCTTTAGAAGAGGAGGATTCTATCAAATCTTTATAGTCTAGTTACTTCGTTCCCTATTTCTACTCGTGGGATCCTAAGGAAAAAATTTTTGTTTCTACCGAGCTGAAACAATAAAGGGTTCTAGTAAACCAAAACCATCGTTTTCTAGCTATTTGGCTTCAATCTCCCTTTTCCAGTTCAGCACAAAAATTGAAGATTTAGTTACGATTGAAAGTTTTCTACTATCATCCATAGACCCTTTATTCATACTCATTCAATTGGAAGAATTGATCCAATCAAAAAAATTATGCTTCTCGACTTCATAATCCAATTTTTTTATTCCAATTCTGATTGACTTTTGGATAGAAATCGTGAGAATGTATTTTATTTCCTCAAATATCCTATTGAGGGATAAAGGATTAAATCTTTTTAAGAAATAAAGTTTTTGATCTGAATATGAAAAATAAAAAATGGAAAGACCGCTTAACTATTGAAGTTGTTAATAGAACGAATCACACTTTTACCACTAAACTATACCCGCTACATATTCATTATTGGATATGAGTGGACCATTTGTCCAACACTATTTGGACAAAAAAGTAATGAGACACAGTCAAGATAAAGATAGCATCAGAATCATTAAAATTCCAGCATTGACATGTATTTTGTTCCGACACGGGCTTGAAAGAAAATAAAAAAATATAATTTTAAATTATATTTATTAAATTATAATTATATAAATATAAATAAATTAAATTATAATAATATAAATAAATAATAATAATGTTAATGTATAAATTATATATGTATAAATTATATAATATATTTATAAATAATATATTTATATTTATAATATTATATATATATATATATATATATAATAATATATATAATAAATAGTATAATAAAATAATAAATATAATAAATATATTAAAATATATAATAAATATAAATTAATAATATTAATATATATTAATCTGAATTATAGATAATTTAAGATAATTTAGATAATTTCTAAGAAAATCTATATAAATCCATATATTAGAATCTAATACTATTTCTAATAAGTAATAATGGGAATCAAAATTTATCTTCTTGTTTCGATAAGAATTTTGATTTAATATAAAAACAAAAATTGTTTTGTTCGTTGGAACAAAAGAAGTACTGGCCCGGCCAGTACTTAACCAGGCCGGGTAAACGAACCCTTTGTACAAAATAAAAGAAATAAGAAATAAGGTATTCTTTCTATTGTAGAAATCTGTTTCGACTCATTATAAAAATTTAATTACTGATCAAATTCGTGGATATCTGACACTTTATCCATTTTTTTATGTGTTTTTATTATACTTTTTCTATATTATTCTATATTCTTCTTAGTTATTGGATTTTTATCTATTGTTATTGTTCGAATTTCATTTAAAATGAAAGAAGTGAAGTATATATTCTTAATATTATACTTAATATTATATAATATTATATATTATATATATATATATATTACAATGATTACATTACTTTTTTTTTAGATTACTTAATCTTATAATTAATAAAAAAGAAGTAAAATAAGGATTTTTATCAATCTTGGCTTCACGTGTCACATCACATGATAAACTTTAATTTTTGAATGGGGAGAGGTGGCTGAGTGGACTAAAGCGTCGGATTGCTAATCCGTTGTACGAATTCTTCATACCGGGGGTTCGAATCCCCCTCTCTCCGACCCACCTGATCACTTGAATTTTTATAATTTTTAAGAATTTTTTATTATTAATTTTCTTTTATTTTTATGAGATTTTTATCTTTCTTTATCTAGTATCTATTCCATTTATTGATAGATTTACCTATGAAAAACTAAAAACGAATCTCATCTATTTTTTTATTCCTCGCGCCCGGGATTACGCCCCGGATCATTAGATAAGAATCCGAAGATGAAGAGAGAAACAAAGAATATTACTACTGTGTAAACGAAGAGTTTAAGAGTAAGCATTAAATAATCTCCAAGATAAATAATATCATTTATTTTAAAAACGAAATAGATCACCTATTTTACGACACACACTATACATTAATACATTTACATTATTTTGATATGGCACTCTAAAGATTAAAAAAGTAAGTTTTTGAAATTCATTTTCACAAATTTCTTTCTAATGTAATACTAATGTAATAAGATTCGGATTTTTTCGTTACCAAAAATTTATTGTCATATCTATAATTAGATATTGTATGGTATCTTAGAAAGAGAAGGTTAGAACAAAGGAAGAAATAAGCTGATCAAAAATCATCGCTCCCCTTATTCAAATTGAAAATTAAATTCAATATAAAATACCAGAATTTCGCTTTTTTAATCGAGGGTTCTAATGTCAGACTTATCCGATCTTATTTATTTTTTTAATAAAAATATCATCTTTTTTTATCGAAGAAATCACGAATAAAAATTGAATAGAGATTCTTTTTTTATCGAAAACTTACGGCAGCTTGCCAAACAAAGGCTAAGAGAAAAAAGAGTACAGGGATAACTGGCATAACGTCTACGATTGGATTGAAAAAGGCATAAGCCTCGGGTAATTTGGCAAAGAAAAAACTACTCGAATAAAGGTTAGAATTAAGACAGATACAGATTAAACTAAAAGTATTAAACATAACAAACATTTTTTTCTTGTTCTTTAAAATGAAATTGAAATGATAATAAATTATCAGATTTGATTGAGTTGTTTTTATGAGATCAAAATAAAAAAAGGTGGATAAAAGAGAAAAAAAAATTCTTCTTTTTCTTTTACCTCTCTCCAATCAAGAATACTTCCTTACATTCTACAATCAAGTTAAATTAGAATACAAGGAATTATACTTTCATACAATATCTTAATATCTTAATTTAATTTTATGTAATGATCAATGAATCTTTTTTATTCTATATCTACATGTGTTGAATCCTAGGGACAACATGTCCTATATCTATTTTGGTTGGTTATTGACGAATAATCAATATTGAGCTTAGTTTTTCTTAGAAAAAAAATAAGAATGGGGCGTGGCCAAGTGGTAAGGCAACGGGTTTTGGTCCCGTTACTCGGAGGTTCGAATCCTTCCGTCCCAGGTCGTTTCCATCATAAACGAGGGATTCTTCTCTATTTAAATATAATTTAAATTCAAATTAAGGAATTAAAAATTTTGCTGTTTAACGTTGGATACAATGTGATCCAATCCTTTATTCTTAAATTTAATATTTTTTTATTGAATATTGAAATGAAATATTTAGTTTAGTATAAAGTTACTATAGTTATAGTTTTTCTAATTGGTTTAAGTAGCTGAAAATATTTAGCCATTCATGGGGATTTCTTTTTCATTTGAATAAAAGTAAAAATAAAAGATTTTTTTTTAGTTTTTTCATTTTTTTTTTTCATGTGATTTTCTTCATATTATAAAATATGGGGTTAATTTAAGTGAAATCCTTTTCGGACAAAAACTTATCTATCTATGAATAGGTAAGTGTGAATTATTATATATCGGTTCAGCCAATGACTATTCATGATTCCATATTGAATCAATTGCATACGCTTCAAAATAAAAATAAAGGGAGAGGGATGTTATGGTAAAACTTCGTTTGAAACGATGTGGTAGAAAGCAACGTGCGACTTGAAGGACATGATTGGCTGTGGATTTTGCCATCCACCATTTTCTATAGGAGTGAAGATGCTCTTGTCTCGACATAGTTTGTCCTGCTAGGAACCTAATTTTATTTGCCTTAGGTTGGTAAATAAAAAGACTAATGGTATAGCATATGGTGGAGCTCGAGTAAAAACGATTGATTTATTTATCGGGAGAATAATCTAGGGTTAGTGACAATCAATAAGTTAGACCAACTTTGTAAATAGATCATCAATAGAATATATAAATGGAGAGGTTAAAATTTTAACAAGTTTGAAATAAAAAAAGTCAAATTTGTCGAAATTTTCAAACTGTTTTGATCAAAAGTGTATCACAAAGAAATAAATCTTTCGTATGATTGTTCCTTTTTCCATATAAAAAAGGGTATGTTGCTGCCTTTTTGAAAAGGAGTAAAGATCACCAAAGTAATGTCTAAACCCAAAGATTTCACAAATCGTAAAGCAAAGACAACGAATTTCGGAACAAGTAAATACTATTTTCACTTGTTTCAACAATTGTATCAGAATGAGTAAAAAAAAAAATAGATCCTAAAGGAGACAAAAAAATAAGTTAGAGACAGCTCAATAAATTGTAAAGATTTCCTTTCGAACTCTTTCAAAACTACCCAACTTGAGTTAGGAGTACGACTGAGATTTCTTTTTCTGTAAAGAAAAGAAGAAAAAAAATATATAAATTATATAATTATAATATAGAATAGAATTATATTATAGAATTTAGAATCATCTTTTCTTGAGCCGTATGAGGCGAAAACCTCCTATACGTTTCTAGGGGGGGCATCCTTTATCTACATCTATCCCAATGAGCCATCTATCGAATCATTGCAATTGATGTTCGATCCCGAAGAGAAGGAAGAGATCTTCGAAAAGTGGGTTTTTATGATCCGATAAATAATCAAACTTATTTAAATGTTCCTGCTATTCTATATTTCCTTGAAAAAGGTGCTCAACCCACAAGAACTGTTCATAATATTTTAAGGAAGGCAGAACTCTTTAAATAAAGAATTTCGAGTTTATTTTGATCAGAATAAAAGTCATGAATAGAAAAAGCTAGTACCTATCCTTGTGTAATTCTTTATTCAAAGTTTGTTCTTTTCTTGTTCTATCTTATCTTATTCTTACTTACATTTAGTTTATTTTATTTCTTTTTTTTTCTTGTTGTGGAACCCCCCCCTGTTGGGGGGGGGGTAATCTTTCTTCTTGTATTTGTATTGTACCTTTATTTATTTATTTTTATTTATTTTTTGATTAAGGAAACCCGATATTTTTATTTTTCTTTCTATATCTACCTTATCCCATCTTATTCCTTATTTTTTACGCTCAAATCTCTTATTTATCATTTGTGTTGTGCTAATCTAATACCCAATACAATATTATATTTAGTATTATATATTTATTATATTTATATTATTATATTTATATATTTATTATATTACTAATATTATCTAATATTATATTAATTATCTAATATTATATTAATAATATATTTAATATTTAGAATATAATATTTTAATATTTATATTTTAATTTTTTTATATTTTATTTATTTAATTTATTAAATATTAATATCTTTTTTTTATAAAAAGTCCATTCATATTGACAATGGCGTATCGAACAGATATAATTATCTCATAGATAAATAGATCCTTTTATCTCCACTCCCTAATTAGCATTTTCCTTCATTTTAGTAAAATGGATGTGTTTGCTGGATTTCCTCTTCTGTATTTTATACTTTATACAAAATGGATTTTAACTAAATAAAAAATTGGAAAAATTTTGGTGGTTTGTCAATTTGCCAATTCTATTTTGAATCTCTTGTTTTTTGAACCGGATCCTATTGATATTTTGTTGTTTAGATTTGTTTTCTTGCTAGTTCCATGTTTTGATGCAGTTGTGTAGTTCAATTCCATTGATTTTTATTTTATTTATTTTATTTTTTTTGATCATATCTACACATCATATAGATCCGGGTTGCTAACTCAACGGTAGAGTACTCGGCTTTTAAGTGCGACTATGATCTTTTACACATTTAGATGAAGGAAGGAATTCGTCAAGACTATTGGTAGAGTTTATAAGAACGCGACTGATCCTGAAAGGTAATTAATGGAAAAAAAAGCATGTCGTTAAATATGAAATATAATTAAATATAATTTTAATAAATAAGATAATCATAAAAAAATTTAATACTCATAATATAACATAAGAATTATAGTTGGGTCTAGTGAATAAATGGATAGAGCCTTATGGCTCCAATTCGAGTAAGACGAAAGAGTAACGAGCTTATCTTCTTAATTTGAATGAAGATCCGATCTAATTAGACGTTAAAAATAGATTAGTACCTGATGCGGGAAAAGGTTCTCTTGTTAATTGTGAGTGGACCATTGATTCTTTTTTTTTCTTGAATCCTAATTATTCTTTATTTTTTAAGACAGATGTGTACTAAGAAATAGTATACTGATAAAAAAAAATTTATTCCAAGGTCAAAAGAGCGATCGGGTTGCGAAAATAAAAGATTTTATCCCTTTTCCTTATTTTTCTTCTTGTTTTTTTATATTTTCTTTATTTCTTTTATTGTTATTCTAGTTATATTAACAAGAAACCCGATTGTATAGAAAGGGAAAGAAAAAAGATCTGTTGATTGGGCTCTCCGTCTCCGGTGTATATATTCTTTATTTGTTCTTAACTTTTATATAATCTATATAATCTTTTACCATTACGTTATTTACATCACAATCAATATAAATATAACAGTATACATATATAATAAATATTTAATAAATATGTATATATACATATAATTATATAAATTATATAATATAAAATATAATAAAAATATAATAAAAGATATCTAAAAAAAACTGTAATGTAATTGTATTACTGTAGTGTAGTATATTAGTATATTATTAGTATATACAGTACAGTATTATTTATAGTTCTAGTATAGTATAAAAGTATAAAGAATATACTACGTATAATATACAATACACATACGCCGTTCTGATCATATTGCACTATGTTATCATTTCATAACAATAACACAAGAAGCGACTCACTTTTTTGTTTTCATCAGTAGAAATGTACGTAAATGGCAAAATTTTAAGGATAT